TACTTCTATCTCATCTGAAGAAGAAGTGAATCAATGAATGAAAGTGGAAGAACTGGAAGTTAGCCCCCCCCCTTCGGGACAGACCAATCACTTCCTGAAAGGATCGCTACTTCGTCTTACTTCGATTTCTGTTTATTTATTTTCACATTATCTCTTTTCATTACTATGGATTTTCTTATTTTCAGTTTTAATGAATATTATATGGATTCATTATCCAATTTAGATATTCATTAGATTTTATCTAATTCAAAATAGATATAAAAATAGATAGAATTCGAAATAGATTTATTTATAGAATGGCAATTCGAATGAATGATTTAGGAAATGATTTAGGAATATAAATAAATGACAATGCCAAAAATTTTATGGAATTCTGAAAGACAGAAAGATATTTCGGGTCTAGTTAGTTAGACTATTCTATTATATTGACAATTTCAAAAAACTATTCATACTATACCATGAGCATAATTGAGCATAATATAGTATGATGGCGGTCGGGCAAGTATGCCCCCATCGTCTAGTGGTTCAGGACATCTCTCTTTCAAGGAGGCAGCGGGGATTCGACTTCCCCTGGGGGTAGGGTACTACGAAAGGAAGTTGATCATGGATTATCAATCAGCCTAGAATTGATTCTTCCTGGGTCGATGCCCGAGCGGTTAATGGGGACGGACTGTAAATTCGTTGGCAATATGTCTACGCTGGTTCAAATCCAGCTCGGCCCAAAAATTCGCGGATCCATCATGAAATCATATAACCCATTTGTTCTTCAAAAATTCCGGCTACGAACTACGAAAGAATAGAAAAAAAAGTACAATTTTATGATATATCCCTACCGCTTTATTTGCTTTATTTGTTCGCCCAAATTCTGATTTTGCTAAGAATCGAATTTCATATCAAGATCTCTAAGTATCAATAAAGTCTAAGTAAAAGAGTAAAGAAAAAAAGATTTTTTTATCATTTAAAGATAAAGATTGATTATCACTCGATTTGGCAATAATGAAAGGATTATTAGTAATCTGTGTCGCTTTCACTAAAAAAGTCCCCACCCATGGCGATATCAATAGATCACTCGCGCCCCTGTTACCCTTACAACACGGTGATTCGAATCTAAAAAGAAATGGTTTAAATGCAATCATAATTTAAATGCAATCATAAGAATATAGATACTCTACACTTTATTTCCTGGGGATTGTAGTTCAATTGGTTAGAGCACCGCCCTGTCAAGGCGGAAGCTGCGGGTTCGAGCCCCGTCAGTCCCGACGGAATCAAATCCAATAAAAAATACATTAATTCATCTTTCCCTTTGAATGTGAAAAGGGATACAAATAGTCGAATTTCATTCCCAACAGAACAGAGATTTTTCTTATTTTTGTTTTTTTTTGTTTCCCATTTCTCATCAAAGAAATAGAAGAATTTCCAGTACATTACATCAATCAATACTGATTGATGGGATAGAAACATATGTGGATTGCTACAATTATTGGTAGCATTCTATTTCGTTTAGGATTCAAAGAGATATCGATACCGTACCGGGTCTGGCTTTTTCGATTGCTCCTGATCCGGGGGTAATAGAATAGAGTAATGGGGGTAATAGAATAGAGTAATAAAGTACTCTATATTTACCGGCAACCCATGCACAAATAAATGTACGATACAAAATGAATTCATTTGATAGAATACTTTTCTTTTTAAGATTAAAAAAAAAAGAAGATTTCCTTTTCTGGTTCCGAATTTGTGTAACTTCAATTCCTATTTTGAATTTGAAACAATCTAGCTCATTCAAATTGAACACTGAACTTTTCATATATGTGCCCCTTTTCATTTTTAATCCACAAAAAGAGGATATATATTAATAAAAATAAAAGAAAGATCCAACTTCTCTTAGAGAGAAGGGAATGAATAATTTTTTTTTTTATTTAAGTAAGCGTACTTTCGAAGAAAGAACAAACTCTAAAATAATGAAATTGGATGGAATATCCATTTTTTTTTATACCTTAATACTCGGCTTCTTTTTTATCATACTTATTTCTTTTTGTTTTCCACGAAAATAAAATCATGAAAAAAGAGTACTTAACTCCTTTTTTTCTATTTCACTTCTATTGTTTGTGTTTGGGTTTGTAACCAATGAAAACGTAAGAGCGGGTAAATAATACGTCATCAGATGATTGTACAAGGAAGACGATAGATTAGATTATAGGAAAAACAAGAATAGAATAAAAAAAAAAGAGAAATTCAAATAAAAAAGAAAAGAAAAGGGATTGGATCAGGAATCCCATTTTTGATTCGGTATGGATAAAAGATCTTCCTATATTATACTATTCAATTCTCGACGATGAACTGATTTGATAGCTCAGATATTGTTATTCATGATATTGATTTGTTATTTATGATATTGATCCGATTCAATATCATCGAGGTGTAATTCATCCTATTGAATTTACAGGCGAAAGATTTATCATCTCTATGGGATTAAATCCCGAGTTATGGCCAAATAAAAAAAAAATGAGATTATGGAAGTCAATATTCTCGCATTTATTGCTACTGCACTCTTCATTCTAGTTCCTACTGCTTTTTTACTTATAATATATGTAAAAACAGTTAGTCAAAGCGATTAATTTGAATCAAACTTCACTTCTTTTCTTAGTCAATGATTGAAGAAATAGAAGAAATCAAAAGGATTTGAATCTTTCGTCTTAAATGAAATGAGCGGACTAGAATCAGTGGTATAGTATTCTATGAGATCCGATAGTATGGTAGAAAGAAAAATTCATATATTTCTTTCTACCATACTAGCTATTATTCTTATTGTAATGGAAAAAGTTGTACTGTATAAAAATATAGGTTTAATATAGATTAATCTACAATATATATCTTCTTGATATATGTATTGATATATGTAATGTACATAGCATCCCAATTCTATTTCTTTGCTTCATCTATTTTAATTTGTCTTGATTCCAATCAATTTATTTGAAATAATCGAAAGGAAATTCTCAATATTACGGTCCAAATTCCTATATTTCTGATTAGTTTCAATAGGAATCGTGGTATCCGTCAAAAGAATCAAATCCATGAAGGAAAAAAGGTATGGGCGTATATTAATAAAAGAAAATCAATTCATTTTTCTTTTAATATTCCAAAGAAATAATTGATTGAACAGTTAACAGGTGATCCAAGGAGTTCTCTGGTCATTTCTTCGGATTTCGAAAAGGAAAAAGAAAACCCACCATTTTAAACTCTTGAACCAGGATATGAAATGAGTCAATAAAGCATAGCATAAATAAGATTTCTAAAATAAGATAAGACAACAAGTGATAAGGTAAGTGCGCAACGCAATATGGGAGTAAGATCTTATTATGAGTAGTCTCTCCTTGGACAATCACTATGTATATGTTGTTTCCCATAGAAAGTGCGTATCTACTTAATAACAGAACCTTTTTTCTCTTCAAACAATAAAAAAAAACAAATACAAATTAAATAAATAAAAAAAAAAATGAAAAGGCTTTGCAAAACGATCTATAAAACAAAAACAATCGATCCAGTTTGATTCCTCACCTGAATCAATTAGTAGTAACTCTAGAGTCCACTTCTTCCCCATACTACGAGTGAAAGAGAAAATGTAAAGACTACCATTAAAGCAGCCCAAGCAAGACTTACTATATCCATGTAAATTATGTTCCCCTATCTCTATGAAGGAATTATTCCATTATTGTTCACTAATAATAGTGGAATCGCTGGCGTAGAGTCAAAAGGGGATTCTGCCCCAACATCATTGATGAAAGGCCCCAATAAATGATGAAAGGCCCCAATAAATACGCTTCTAACAAATTCTTATAGGATAGGGTTTTTCTAGTAGAATAGTAGAACCAGAAAATCTTAAGCACAAGCAAAATACGCAGTGACACATTTGGAAGTATCAAGGGAATCTTCTCAGATATGGGAATAATAAAACCTATTCTTTATTTTCTTGTCTTTAATGAAAGAAAGAAAAGGCATAAAAATATGAAAAATAGAATATCAAGATAGATCATTATCTATCACATACCTTTATTTTCCATTTGATCGAATTTTTATTGTCTAAGAATTGTCTCTGTGAAACAATCGGAGGATGGCCTATTCCATTATTGACTAGGGTTTAGAGACTCTCCTGAGTCTGTATAGAAAGTATCTTCAGCCACCACTAATTCGATTTTCCGTCGGGCTATCCAATCTAATTTAGGACCCGGTAATTAAACACTACATTTAGTAGTGGAAGGGAATCAGTAAATCTTTATATGAAAGAGCCCTTCCATCACTAGAATCTTTCCTTGAATCCTAGAGGCAAGGATTTACAGCACTTTAGCTTTAGAGAGCCAAACTTCCAGATATTTAGAACCAAGCAAGTATCAAGAGTCCGTTTCCTCCGTTTGCTTCTGCTGGGGAGAAATTCAGCGAGTTATGCTATATCAGCAAAACGAAATAAGAGATTTCTAGTTTTTTCTTGATCAGGCGACACCCAGATTTGAACTGGGGAAAAAGGATTTGCAGTCCCCCGCCTTACCGCTCGGCTATGCCGCCAAAATGATACCATACAAAATAGATGAAAACAGTCCCCTTTTGTTGGGGTGGGATGGGCGGATTACTAAACTTCTTTTTTTATTGGACTTGCATCTTGAATCCTGTTTTCTTTAATTTAACCCTTGCCCGAAAAAAATCCTTCGCTTTTTGGATTGGATCCATCCCTTCGGTTGTATGGATAGTATCTCAAAAAAAAATACATATCTAAAAATTTTCCCTTTCTTTTATATTATATAAAAAAAAATGTGGTTTTTTAGTCACAAAAGCAAAAATTTAGGACAAATTGGAACCATTAACTATGAAATGTGACTGTAAATTCATGAACGATTCTTGGATTTGAATCTAAAATTGTCTTTTCTTAATCCTAATTATATAAGGAAAGGAAATCCAAAATGATACATAACTAATCAGTATTGATTCTTTTCAATAAAAAAAAAATCTTT